TACAATACAGACGCGGTGATCAGTTGGACCTTTGATTGAATAACATTTTTTTTTGATTGACCTCCTCCTTGCAGGAGGTCAAATTCAAGTTGCAATTCAACTGTGTTTTGTTAAGTTTTTTTTATTGTGATTCTAAATAACATAAACGGAATCACGCTCTGTAGGATTTGAACCTACGACATCGGGTTTTGGAGACCCGCGTTCTACCGAACTGAACTAAGAGCGCTTTTTTATGACAGGAGATACGATTGTAAAGAAAAGGATTTTCTCATTTTTGTACCCCCAATGCGTCTTGTATACATTGGTATGCAAAAATGAAAGATTATGTCCAATTTTATTTAATTGATCTCACTCAGATCCCAATCAATTAATCCCTCGTTACCGCCCATAGGAGAAGTAATAGGTAGGGATGACAGGATTTGAACCCGTGACATTTTGTACCCAAAACAAACGCGCTACCAAGCTGCGCTACATCCCTTTTCAAAAATTTTTGTACAGTGTCATTGTACAAAATCCATGTCTTGTTTTCCACATCGTTATTTTGTCCTCGATCCATATACGATTTTCTTGTCATTTCTTCTTTTTGGTTTCATATAATAAATAATAAAAGAATTATATACATCTGAAACCTAACGTATAAAAAAGATGCCTATTTTGCTTAGGAAGAAGAGGGTCTCTTTTTCTTTTTTAGGGACAGGGGTAGGAAAATCTTATCTACTGTTCATTGTACATATCCATTTTTGTTAGGAATTCCGTACAAAAAAATACAAATGATCTTGAACTACAGCATCTGACCATATACGTATTACAATAAAGAAGGAGGATTTTCAATGCGAGATATAAAAACATATCTTTCCACAGCGCCTGTGCTAACTACTCTATGGTTTGGGTCTTTAGCGGGCCTATTGATAGAAATTAATCGTTTATTCCCAGATGCTTTGTCATTCCCTTTTTTCTAGTTATTAATATTATTAATATAATAAATATAATATGCGAAAAAAATGAAGAAAATTTGAGATACAATTCTACATGACGTGACTAAAACTTAGTCCCCCTTTTTTTTCATTTCTTTAGGATAGGAAGGAAAGAGAAAGAAAAAGTATATTGAACCTCAGAAAAAATCCGGTGGATCTAAGATCCCATTTTGGAGAACAGAAATAGAAAGGGGGTCCAGTCTAAGGTAAAAAAAAAGCTCCACGAAATCATAGCATAAAAAAAAGATACTTAAATGAAATACTGGGATTAGGGTAGGAATAATTGATAATTAGAAAAAAATTGTATTACTTACATTATTACTATATATATAATAATATTCTATTAATATTAATTAGAATTACAACAAAATATTTAGAAATGGAATTTCTAATAAGTAACTTCTATTGATATTGATTTTTTTTTCTTTTTTGTTCTTTTCGTCTTCTTAGGTTCGGGTCGAAAACAGAAGAGTTAAGTTGATCAAACAAAAATGCAAAGGGGGTTCATGGCTAAGGGTAAAGATATCCGAGTTAGAGTTATTTTGGAATGTACCAGTTGTGTCCAAAATGGTGTCAATAAGGAATCGCCAGGCATTTCTAGATATATTACTCAAAAGAATCGGCACAATACACCCAGTCGATTAGACTTGAGAAAATTTTGTCGATATTGTCACAAGCATACGATTCATGGGGAAATAAAGAAATAAATCGAACGTGTGTTTGATCTTTCAAAGGGGCAGGAAAAGGAAGAACTTAACATATCTTAACATAAACATATATATATATAATATACAAATAAAAATATAGAATATACAAAAAAACCTATTTCGGTCGGATCTGAAATGAATAAAGAAATAGAATTTTAGAGATAAGGAATAAACCATGGATAAATCCAAACAACCTTTTCGTAAATCCAAGCGATCTTTTCGTAGGCGTTTTCCCCCAATTGAATCGGGGGATCGAATTGATTATAGAAACATGAGTTTAATTAGTCGATTTATTAGTGAACAAGGAAAAATATTATCTAGACGGGTGAATAGATTGACCTTGAAACAACAACGATTAATTACTATTGCTATAAAACAAGCTCGTATTTTATCTTTGTTACCTTTTCTTAATAATGAAAAACAGTTTGAGAGAGCCGAGTCAATCCCTAGAACTACCGGTCCTAGAACCAGAAATAAATAGATATACTCTTCCATTGATTCAAAACTTCAATCGGAATTCAAGCTCAGATTGATGTTTTGTTCGAAAAACCTCAAATCCAGATTTGATTGTTGTGTTATAAGAAACAACAAATAGGGAAAGAATAAATCTTTTTTTTTTTTGAAAGATGTTCGTTCATTTCTACTACTTATCTTATCTTAATTTTTTTTATTCTATCTTCCCGGAGCCCGTTCTCCGGGGAATGCAATTCGGTTTCAATCATTCCTATATATGACTTTAGAATGTCTTTTATTTCATAATTTTATTGGAAATCATGTAAAGACAATTCTTATTTGATATAGCTATTTGCGCAAGTATTTTACGATTAAGGAGTAATTGCTTCTTGTACAGATTGTGTATTAATCTACTATAACTATAGAATACCCCTTTCTCACGAGCCGCTGCATTTATCCGAGCGATCCACAAACGACGAAAGTCCCTCTTTTGCCTGCCCCTATCTCGATGAGAGGAAACCAAAGCTCTCATTTTCTGTTGAGTAATGGTTCGAGTAAGTCTTGAATGCGCCCCTATAAAGGTTGATGCAAATAAACGAATTTTTGTTCGACGTCTCCGAGCTATATATCCTCGTCTAACTCTGGTCATTGAATCAAATTACACTTTAATGAATGAATAACTAATTGATTTCTCTTCTTTCAGTCATCCTTTTATCCCCCGGTTGATTAATAACAAAACGGATTATTCCGATATATAAAATATAAATTCCAATGGCTTTTGCTACTATGACCTTCCCAACCACGATTTGAAATCCTTCCAGGTAAAATACCTAGAAATAAGAAATTCTAACGATATTAATATTAAATAAATAAAAGCAAAAAATAGTGGGTTCCATCGTTTCTATGGTTATTTCATAAACGGTGAGGTCCTCTCTATACACCGGAGCCTCTTCTTTCATTTAATCAAATGTTATTGTAAACTTGTATAGTTCACTCTCTTTGGCTCTACCAATCAATTATACAGTAATAGATCTTTTCACAAAAAAGGCTATCCATACAGTGACGGCATTTAATTATGAAAGTTGGCTAGGTAGCTGACCTTGTTAGTCCGTTCTTTCAAGAAAGGGAACATAACCTTTTTGCTTCTTGTAGTACTATTTCCTCCGCTTAATGGATAACTATTTGCTACCAATGGGGAATTGCTTTTCATCTCAAATTGAGGTGATTGGATTTGCACCAATGGAAACCATAAATTTCATACACAAAAAATATAGGTATATGATAGATCCTCATTTTTAGATAGTAAAAATGGCTTTTTCCACTCTATCTATCCTATTGGTGATTGGTACTGGAAAAAGGGTTTCGTTTGTTCGAACTCATGATCTAAACGAGTCGCACATACACCCTAGTACATGTTCCCCGACGCTGAGGACATCCTCGAAGTGCGGGGGATTTCGTGATTTTTCTTATTGGCTGTCTTGTGTTTCTAATAAGTTGTTTAATTGTCGGCATTTCATACATATATATAATAAAATAGGTTGGTTTAGATCGATCTTAACCTGAGGATTGATGATTATGAATTATTTCCATTCAATATCAAATCACGAAAAATTCGAATTCTGATTTGAAACGGAATCATGTATTTACACGAAATCTCCAGTATTTTCATTTTCTACCGCTACAAGATCAACAATACCATGAGCTTGGGCTTCTGTTGCTGACATAAAAACATCCCTTTCCATGTCTTCGGATATAACCCATAAAGGATTGCCCGTTCTTTGTACATAAACCTTTGTGAGGGTTTCGCGAAGTTTCAGTAGTTCTTCCGCTTCCAGGATAAATTCCCCTGCTTGCGCCTCATAAAAAGAACTAGCAGGTTGGTGAATCATGACCCTGATAATATTGATATAACATCATGCATGAACGGTTCTTCTATCTTGCAGGATTGGGCTAAAGTAAGGGATAAAAAAACAAGAAGAAAAAAAAAACAAATAGAATGGAACAGCCGTACAGGCATCTTTTGTGCATTGCATACGGCTCTGCAATGGCATTTCTTCCTCCCTTCTCTTCAATTTCTATTTTATCGAAGAAAAAAAAGGAATCCATCCGATCCAGATCGTTGAATGATCCATTTACCACCCTTCCTTTCGTATTGTAGGAGTCAAAAAATACTATGATGGTTCTGTTGCTTTCTATATTTATCTCGTCTGTGATTTAGCAATCCCAAAGTTTCTTTTTTTTTTTCATTTTCGTACTCTTTCTTTCGTAACGTAAATATCATAAAGAGACTTCCGGTGTGGAAGAAAAATAGTTTGTGACGCTGAAATGTACTCCTGACACATAAGATCAAATCGGAATAACCTTTGTTTCATACTACTATCTCGATACAAAATCTCATATTAGGAAAAACAATACTAGTTTGTTCATATCGAACTCGAAGTGCCATGCTATTATTACCTATTTTTCATATTATTCACATTCGATATGGCGAAGGCATAGTCTTCTTCTTTTTTTTTCAAATAAAAACTCATTGGCGCCAAGCGTGAGGGAATGCTAGACGTTTGGTAATTTCTCCTCCGACCAGAATGAAAGATCCCATTGAAGCGGCTAATCCCATGCAAATTGTATGCACATCGGGCGAAACAAATTGCATAGTATCATAAATGGCTATTCCTGGTATTACCCATCCGCCGGGGGAGTTTATAAACAAATAAAGATCCCTAGTATCATCTTCTATACTGAGATATACCATGAGACCAACAAGTTGATTTGAGATCTCACTATCAACTTCTTGGCCTAAAAAAAGTAATCTTTCTCGATAAAGTCGGTTGATTAGGACAAAATTGTATCCCTTTTGAACCGTACGCGCATCTTTGGATGCATACGGCTCAAAAAAATTGTGAAAAAAGAATCAATGTGTCGATTCCAATCCTATCTCTTTTTTTTGTAACAGATTTCCGTTTTTCTAATGAAAATAAAGGGGGTTTTTCCTCTATTTTTCAAAAAAAAAACATAAGTTTTGGCTCCCTTTCCTAAAAAAAAAAAGAATTTACTGAACTTCATTTTTTGTATTAACCTTTCATTGATGTATTGTTTCGTCGAGATTCAAATCACGATGTCATTTTCTTGTTCCTGAATGGGTCCTTTCAATTCTTTTAGGTTCATGTTCTACTCCGGGGAAAGATCTATCCGAATTCTATTTGCACATATAGGACAAATAATCTCAGTACCATTTCTTTTTGCTACGGCTTTTTTAATTCGTTTTATGCCTCTCCCAAACTATTCGATGTATTCATATCATATTGGTTGGCATGTCAGTTTGAGATCATTCCTATAATTTAATTAAATATAAATATTACGAATCGTCTATGCTACAAGCGGTAATTGTACATATATTACTATTACCAATTTGTTTGGTATTTTCTGAACGGAGCCTGGATATTTCATTTTATTAGTCCAAGTCAACCATAAATTCTTCTAATTGATAATATTGATCCTCAATAGAAATTGATCCAATTTCACTTCACGCTCCGAATGATTGAAGAACCAATCAATACAATATTTCTTGGGCGAAACAGAGGATATCTCGATCGGGGGAGAAAACGGGTAAATCCCATATGACCCAATATGTCTGACAAGTCGCACTATACGTCAACCCAAACTGCATCTTCCTCTCCAGGACTCCGAAAAGGTACTTTTGGAACACCAATGGGCATTAAATTAAAGAAAAAAATGAAGTACTATACTTCACTTTAATATGGAAACGTAAGAATGAGTTTATTGTCTTCATCATTTTTTTCTGTTTATTCTACTAGTTTATACATAAATGGGAAGGTTTTTAAAAAAAGAGAGAATGAATAAATAAAAATTTTAATGAAGGGATCGATCGTTCTAATAATAAACAAGTATCCATCCATTCGTTCCCACGCAATGGGACCGATGCTCCCATTGCGTATTGGTACTTATCGGGTATAGAATAGATCTGCTTCTCTTTGTTCTTACGAACAGAATTATTCCGTTATTTTTAACGGAATAGAATAAATAGTAACCTTTTCTCATACAGAATCCGCTCAAAAGTACATAGTATATTCCAATGCGATAAAGTTACATAGTGTCTATTTTTCTTTGATAAAGGGGTATTTCCATGGGTTTGCCTTGGTATCGTGTTCATACTGTCGTATTGAATGATCCCGGTCGATTGCTTTCTGTCCATATAATGCATACGGCTCTAGTTTCTGGTTGGGCCGGTTCTATGGCTCTATACGAATTAGCGGTTTTTGATCCCTCTGACCCCGTTCTTGATCCAATGTGGAGACAAGGTATGTTCGTTCTACCCTTCATGACTCGTTTAGGAATAACCAATTCGTGGGGTGGTTGGAGTATTTCAGGAGGAACTGTAACGAATTCGGGTATTTGGAGTTATGAAGGCGTAGCAGGTGCACATATTGTGTTTTCTGGCTTGTGCTTTTTGGCGGCCATATGGCATTGGGTGTATTGGGACCTAGAAATATTCTGTGATGAACGTACGGGAAAACCCTCTTTGGATTTGCCCAAGATCTTTGGAATTCATTTATTTCTCTCAGGGGTGGCTTGCTTTGGCTTTGGCGCATTTCATGTAACAGGTTTATATGGTCCTGGAATATGGGTGTCCGATCCTTATGGACTAACTGGAAAAGTACAATCTGTAAGCCCAGCGTGGGGCGCGGAAGGTTTTGATCCTTTTCTTCCGGGAGGAATCGCTTCTCATCATATTGCAGCGGGTACACTGGGCATATTAGCGGGCCTATTCCATCTTAGTGTCCGTCCGCCTCAACGTCTATACAAAGGATTACGTATGGGCAATATCGAAACTGTACTTTCTAGTAGTATCGCTGCTGTTTTTTTTGCAGCTTTTGTTGTTGCTGGAACTATGTGGTATGGTTCAGCAACTACCCCAATCGAGTTATTTGGTCCCACTCGTTATCAGTGGGATCAGGGATACTTCCAGCAAGAAATATATCGAAGAGTTGGTGCCGGACTAGCCGAAAATCTGAGTTTATCGGAAGCTTGGTCTAAAATTCCCGAAAAATTAGCTTTTTATGATTACATTGGTAATAATCCGGCAAAAGGGGGATTATTCAGAGCGGGTTCAATGGACAGTGGGGATGGAATAGCTGTTGGATGGTTAGGCCACCCCGTCTTTAGAGATAAAGAAGGGCGCGAGCTTTTTGTACGTCGTATGCCTACTTTTTTTGAAACATTCCCGGTAGTTTTGGTAGATGGAGACGGAATTGTGAGGGCAGATGTTCCTTTTCGAAGGGCAGAATCAAAGTATAGTGTTGAACAAGTAGGTGTAACTGTTGAGTTCTATGGTGGCGAACTCAATG